GTGTTGGTCAAATCTTTAGGGCTTGTCCCATCCCCTTAGAAAATTTTGATTCCTGGGCAAGGGAGATAATTTGAAAAAATTAGGTCTTTTTGATGCTATTATGATGAGCCTGAACACCCCTCCGAGTCACAAACCGCTGATCTCCGCTACTCTTATGTTTGTTTTGGTGTCCGGCTGAACATTCATTCCACTTTCGTGTGGGTTCCATGGTTCCGACGATGATGGATGTCGTGGCTCTGACCGGTCTTCCTTGTACAGGAGAGACTGCTTATGCGGGAATGTCTGTCCCTTATATCGAATACCATCGGCCAAAATCGGCGGGGAAGCCCGGCTTCATAACGGCCTATGGTACCTTCATAGATACTTGCATGAAATCCGATTCTTCTATCTCTGAAGAAGAGCATATCAGCTTCTTGTCCTGTTGGTTGAATCGATACCTCTGCTGCTCTCCTACTCTTGCTATGACAGCCGACTTCGTAGACCCGGCAAGGGTTCTCCATAGTGGTCGGAGGGTGGCATTGGCCCCCTTAGCCCTTTCTTATCTTTACCGAGGAATGAATGAGGTATTGCTGACCAGGTGAGAGAGATATTCCCTATTGCACCAGCAGAGCCGGAGTAAGCGGATTGGCGTTATCAGATCCAGATGAGCTCAGAGTCATAGCCTATGCGAGCCTTACCAGAGCAGAGCCTCTTTTATATATACGTTTTTCAGTTTACCTATGGGTCTAAAAAAAGGCCTATTTGAGAGAATCTCGGAATAATCCCGCGGGTAACGTGTTCGACCAATTAAATGAATTAGCCGCTAGACCGAAGAGGTCTCGCTTAAGGACACAGAGAGACTTCGAACGCTAGGTGCTACGCTACCCTCTTATCAAGACTTGTAACTGGACCTTTGTACCTCTCAATGAGAGAACCGGCTTATTCTTACTAACTAAACAAAGGAGGGCATAGAGACTCAATCCCTCACTCCGGAAAGGAAGGAGAGAGCTCAGAAGGCTAAGGAAGTAGTCTTTCAAGTCAATAAGCTCGTCGTCTTACTGATTGAGCACTTGGCGGGGCAGGAGTAGATTGAGCAAGGGGGGGATTCGCGCATACCGAGGTAGCTGGCACCGAAAGGGGAAATATAGAAATTCCTTGGTATTCAAAAAAAAGATTTTTTTTGTAAACAAAAAGAAGTATAGAGGGCGGACAGATGACCAAAGAAAGAAGATAGAGCCTTGCTGACAGATCAGAAGAAAGAAGAGTCTGAGACCCTTGTCCCAATTGGGGTGACCTATACAGATAGATAGACGAGAACTCAAGGCTAAAGGCTACCAAAAACGTAATATATTATCGGAACAAAGAAGGTGTGCAGCGGGAGAATTGAATCAGACGTAAACCATATAAATTCCTTAGGCCGCTAAGGAAGAGGAAAAGCACTCACCCAAACTCCCCATCTTGGAAACGAGGCTTTCTTACCTCTTGGTAAGGCCGCGCCGGCCGTTAAGGCCTTCCTGGGGCAGGCTATCCACTATGCCATTCACTTCGCATCTCGAAAATAGAATGGTAAAAGCGCTACGCACCTCTTGCTATGAGGATGAACTGAATCTCTCATTCTTTCCCCTTTCTTACTTATCCCCAAGCCAACAGGGGCCGCTTACCCAACAAAGGCTAAGCAGGAAGGCCCCCTACCCCCTCCTGTGAACTTAGTCCCGATCCTGAACAAATAGAATCCCCTTGACCCAGCTCTAAGGCGCCCACGGAGCGGTAAGGCCATTGGTCGCATGGATGAATCCTTTCTCTCCCAGCGAGCGGAGCAATCAATTCAATAGATTGACTTCCTTTAGAGCAGGCAGAAGTTCAGCCCTTGCTTTCTTTGCTCCATCCGAAATTGGTCAAGTCTCAGCTTCCGGAAGCGACTACTTGCTTTGCTAAGAGTGAAAAGTCAAAAAGATGATTCTGTGCATCTTCGATGAGTCAGACTAGGCTAGGATTCCCAGACAGGAAGAAGGAGCATTCGCCACTTCAAACTCGAACTCCCCACTTACAACGATTTACCCCGGGGAGAAGTTGGCTTATGGAACTCTTAACTCCTTAGTCCTGAGCCCACCCCGTCTTCTTTTGATTCTTCTCCCGTTCGTGCCAAGTCAAGCTTTCAGGCAGTCCAATAGCACCGGATTTTTCCTTAACCTCTGAAAGGAGTGCAGAGCGGAGATTCAAAAAATACTAGCTTTTTCTCTACCATATAAATAAGGATAAGGGAATTTCCACCCCGGAAAAACTTTTTATCAAGAGTGAGCAGCTGAGAGTAATGGCATACTTGCCTTTCTCTCTATCTTAGGATTGAGACCCTGGGGTGACTGAATTCGCTTTTCCTGTGAACGAGGAGGCCCTTTGAAAGCCTTTTCTTAGCTCTTAGATAGGCAGCGATAGAGGGGGGGAAGGTCGAGATGAAGAAAAAGAGGGGGAGTTTGCGGCGAACTGGGAACGTTCATAGTGAAAATCGAGGGAACGGAGCTTACAAGATCGCCCAGATGGACGGACAAATAGTGCCGAGAACCTGGAACAACCAGAGCTTATATAGGCCACAAGGGCGAGGAAAAAGCCCAAAGTACCCGAGTCAATAGACTAAGTATAATAGTCTTTTTCTTATGTAACCCTTCTGAAGGGAGAGCCAAGGCCAATGTACCCTCAGAGCAGATGCGAAACAAAGAAGAAGAGGCTATGAAATAGAAGGGCGAGCTAAGGAAGCAAAGCGTGCTTGCTTATCGGCTGTTGTCACAATTGAGCTACGATCAATGAAAATATCGTATTATAGTCATAGAAACAATATACGTGTCCCATGTCTTTGTTGGAAAAAAGCCAACAACCCGTATTTAAATGAAAAGTCTTTCTCTTTTTTTGGGAGGAGCGGATAAATCAAAGAAAATGAACCAAAGAAAATGAAATCACAAGTAAATTCTAATAATAAGAAATTGCATATCCTTCGCCCGTTATCTCCTCATCTTCCTATTTATAAGCCACAGCTCACTTCGACGTTTCCAATTTCCCATAGAATTTCCGGAGCTTCCCTAGTCACTATAGTTTTGTTTTTTTATCTTCTTTGTCTTAAAATAGGTTTGATTTGCTTCACCTATGAAAATTTCTACCTATTCTTCTTTTATTCATCAAAGCTCATCCTAATCGCCGTCGAGATTACTGCCTTAGCCCTGTCCTATCATCTGTATAATGGAGTTCGTCATTTATTGACGGATTTTTCTTTCGAAAAAAAAGATTGAAATGACTACTGTTCCAAATTTAACCTATACCTTTGAGATTTAAACAACAAATTTTTCTTATGAAATGATAGCTCTCTTCTTCTTTAAAGCTTATGCCGTAGAAGCAGGCTATTGGCCTTTTTTTTTATCTGCATCTTCCCGACCGGAAGGGATTCTATTTGTTTAGGATGAACTCGCAAAGACTCGACCCGAGGACTTCCCTCGTAGAGTGGCGTCTTTTATAAGACTCTACTTTCTCAGTGGAACTCAAAAAAAGTTTGAGCTCTTTTCTCTTTTGGCTTACTTTTAGCCACGCGGGGCGGCTATCCGCATGTGTCCCCAAGTGACGTCCATTTTTAGGAATGGGTATACTCGAGAGAAAGGGTTTGGAATTCGACCTCCTCTTATTACGTTCTAAAAAGGAGTAATGAGACTCCTTTTTTGTTTAGGATCCCCTTTCTACATTCAATTATTTATTGAGTCTGAATCACCTTCATTACACATTCATTCTTGGTCTGGCTGCTGATCTAGCGAGCCTTCCTAGCCGCCTAGAGTGCAGCCTGCCTGTAAAGACCGTAACGGAAGTAACTCAGTGCTCCATACGAGGGAAATGAAAGCAGAATTCGTTCGGATCCTCCCACATGTTCAATCTTTTTTTAGCGGTTTCCCCAGAGATCTTTATCATTAATGCAACCTTCATTTTGCTCATTCATGGAGTTGTCTTTAGTACATCTAAGAAATATGATTATCCACCGTTAGTCAGTAATGTGGGTTGGCTTGGATTACTTAGTGTTGCGCGCCTAGGGGGGCAGCGCGCTTTGGGATGCGGAGGAGCTATTATCGTCTAGCTCCCTAACCTAATGCGGCACCAGGTTTGGACCGCAGGGAACCGTAGCATGGGGGGACGTCTAATCCTTTTGCCGCCGCAAGGCTGGCTAATCGTACGCAGCAGGCTCGAAGACCCCTGGTTCTGGAAGGCACATGAGTCCGAACGCTATGTTGAATGTGCGACCGACATTACACTATGTAGGTACCTGTGCAGGTGAGGCGTCGGTCGGTCCTAGAAACGGCGGCAGCGGCGCGAGGAGTTAACGACCGGACGTGCTGCAACCTAGGGATCACCAGGCAGCTCTTTCGCTCTATAGGGATCGGGGGGGCATAGCACAATTCCTCTTGGAGGAGGGTTGTTTGCCCGGTGACTGATCCTGCCATAATTGACTCCTACCTATAGCACCGGCAACCGAAGTCGAGCATACATAGGACGATCTTCATGTGTGAATAGCCGGGAGGAAAGAAAGGGCGGTAGATGATAATGAGAAAGGGCGCCGCGTCTGGATGGGCGGGCGGAATGGATGAGCGAAAGGTGTCATGCCATGGAGTGGGGAATATCCCGAGTCTCATGTAAGACCACTAAATGCACCTCGAGGTGCTGCCGAGGAACTGAGGGACCTTCTCGAGAGCACCAGGATAGGTAATTGAGAGATAGAGCTAGCCTCTTCGTTATGGGGAATCAAGGCTCCGGGCCGAATAGAGCTTACCTACGGCACCTGGCTTTCTCCGGCGCATATTAGCTTAGCTGCGCTTACGCTTAATAGGCCGGTTTTCCTTCCTCTCTGGCAGCCACTTTCCTTACCTTGCCCCCGCTACACTCTTACTCCAAGCTACGCCTGCTGAGCAAGATGCATTTCGATTTCCTCTTCTGTGGACGTACCGGAGTATGACGCGGGACGGGAAGAGCCAAATTAGGGTCTCCGGCGAGCTTTC